AAGTTAACCCGGACAGAATAATGGAAGTCTCATGCATATATATTATTATTATGTGATAAAATGTGATAAATCACAAAATTGATAAATAAGATAATAATATAGGGATTACAAAATTGGATGGGAATTCTTTGAAATTCGAAAATATGGAACAATACTTATTTCGGATGAGCCAAGCCAATAAATCGGATGAACTGCAAAAATTCTGTATCATGAATTATGTAACGTGCACATCAACATCAATTATATGGCCACAAAAAAGAAAAAGTAACATCCAAAGATATGAAAAAAAAATGAAAATCTCAAAAAAATACTAAAGAATTGGAATCTATTCTATTTATGTAATCCATCTAAAATGACTTTTTACTATTCCTGCTCCACCTCTAAACTAGCTTAGACTAGACTTTTTGGTCTTTCGACCAACCAATTTAACCATATGGAAATATTCACATTTTTTTAGATAGCAGAAAAAAGGGAAAAAAAATCCAATAAAATAAAATAATTCATCTATATATATAGAGAGAGGATTCTATATATATAGAGAGAGGATATACCTAAAAATGGATCTATTCTTTAAGTCTTTAAGCATCTAGGAAGAATATATCTATAGATACCTAAATAGATAAAATCAATATATAATAATTTAGAGCACAAATGGGTATGTATCTATTCCCCATATTTAAAAAAATATGGGGAATAGATACTCATACAAATGAATCATATGCCAGGAACCAGATTTGAACTGGTGACACGAGGATTTTCAGTCCTCTGCTCTACCAACTGAGCTATCCCGACCATTCTTGACGCATCAGCCTCATTTTTATTTTAAAAGATTACTGGAGTATATGTCAATGAATCTATGTCAACTAAGTCCAAAAAGACAAAAAATAAAATTTTGTAAGTAAGTTTTAGTAGTAGTAATTATATTATTATTATTTTGTATTGTTAATCACGCATATGAGGACGATTCCTTGCTCAAAAATAAGATATTTATTTGTATGTTTCTAATTAAATAATAAATTATACGTGTTTAACATTCACATATATATCAAAACTTATGACTTGTAATTAGGATAAGAAAAAGATAAAAATTCCAATTTATTTGTGAAAGAATAAACAGAATAAAACACATAACATAAATAATGAATTAAAAATAGAGAGGATATAGGAAAAAAATTAGAAAGTTAAACGGGTCCTTTGGGGATAGAGGGACTTGAACCCTCACGATTTCTAAAGTCGACGGATTTTCCTCTTACTATAAATTTCATTGTTGTCGGTATTGACATGTAGAATAGGACTCTATCTTTGTTCTCGTCTAATTGATCAGTTCCTCAAAGGATCTATCAGATTATGATGGAGTGAATGATTTGATCAATGAATATTTCGTCTTTTCTTCCACTTTATTAAACTTGTAATTGATTTACATCTTTCATTTTAAAATATTTTTCTCACAAACGGAGATTTGAAGTCTTCATTAATCAATTGAAATAGTATTTCAGTATATATATCCATAGGTTTATCTTTGATTCATTCCTATAATTTTGATGGAAGGATTCCTTTCCTAATGCAAAAGGAAAAGTCGTCAACTCCATTTGTTAGAACAGCTTCCATTGAGTCTCTGCACCTATCCTTTTTGATTATAACTTTCTGTTTCTTTCTTTGTTTACGGAAAACAGGATTTGGCTCAGGATTACCCATTGTGAATTCCAGGGTTTCTCTGAATTTGAAAGTTCTCACTTGGTAAGTTTCCATACCAAGACTCAATCCAATTAAGTCCGTAGCGTCTACCTATTTCGCCATATCCCCCTTTTTTATTTGAAAAATGAAGATCTCATTCGAATACTTTTTTATTTATATTTTGAATTATGAACATTATGCCGGAACTTTTGAATTTATTAAATAGGGATTCTTATATTGAAAAATGTTTGTTCCTATTTTATTTTATTGATTTTATTTCATCTATATTGGATACCATTCTATTATTTGTATTTGGTTGAATCAGAAATGATTCTATTATGTATTTATTCGCAATTCAATATACACAGATATATACCACATATCTATCTATATTCTATGCCCTTACTTCTATTATGTTTTCATGCAATTTGTAATACTCGAATGGTCGATTCTTTATATATATTTCCGAATGAAAACGTGGGAATCTTTGATTATGATCTGAGTTAGTCTTTTCTATTTCTTTCATTTTAAAATTCAAATAAAAATTTATAAGAATATAATTCAAAAAAATTTAAATATCTAACAATAAAATATGTAATAATTAAATATCTTATAATTCTTTCTTAAGTAATTAAGTAATATTAATTACTGTTTACTTTAACTTAATTATTACATTAGTCTAGATTATAGAATTCGAAATTCTAAAAATTAGAATATTCAATTTCGAATTCGAAATACTATTACTAAATACTATATACAAAATACTATTATAATTATTATTATATTATATATAATATATAATTATATATATAATTATATCTATCTA